TACGCCTTGCGAATATCTAACTTGGCGCAAAACAAAACTTAGGAGTTCCTTTGTCTCTATGAAAGTTACGGACCCGCTCGTGAGCCAGAAGAATGTTTTCACTGATGTTCCTGCCTTTAATGAAAGCCGACTGATAGGGACCCACCAACTCATCAAGCATTTCCCTAAGCCGATTCGCCAAAATTTGTGAGATTTTTTTTTATTTTACAAGCACGTTGCACAATGAAATAGGTCTGAACTTCTCAAAGACCTCCGGGTTATCCACCTTAGGGATCAGCTCAAGGAAAGTAAAGTTGACCTGTTTTAACAGCTTTCCACTTCGAAAGAAGTTCGATACAGCTTTGCACACATCATGTTTGATGATTCCCCAACAGACCTAAAAAAAGTGGGCATTGAATCCGTCCAGACCGGGGGCTTTATCCGGGTGAAAACTCAGCACAACCTTCTCGATTTCATCCGCCGTGACCTGTAGAATTAATCCTAGCTACTGATCCTCAGTAAGTACTCTAAAAAACTTAAAATTTTAGTTCACATTGCAAGATCTGATCTGTCTCAAGATGTTTTGGAAATGAGAAACTGCAGCAGCCTTGATGCGTTTCTCCCCATTAACCATGTGGCCGTTATCATCTTTAATGGAACGCAAAGTCTTTCGGATAAGGCAGCTCATATAGTTCTTGTCTTTCTATCTCCATTTTTCAACCGAAATTTCTGTCTCATAAGAGACTCCTCCGCGTCAAGCATTGCATTAAGTTCATATAGTTTTCGAGTATCATCCATCGCTGCTTGCTCCACAGTTCGGAGAAGGGAGGGATGATTAGACTGCGCATTAATAAACCTTTAAGGTTTATGGCTGTGCTGCACTGAGTGATTCAACTGAATAATGACTAGAGCATGGTCAGAGAATCCATTAGTACCAGTAAGAATTCTAGCTTCGGAGAAGAGAGTAACAATCTCATGGTTAACCAGAATTCTGTCTAACTTGCAAGCTATTCTTCTTCGGCCGAACTTTTTGTTAGACTACGTGAAGGAGTCCCCATCCCATTTTGGTTCCACCAAAGCAAGGGCTTCAATGGTTTCATTGAATTCCATGATGAATCGGGTTGCTGAAAAACACTTTCTAAAGGTCACAAAGAGGAGAAAGCTTGTTGACTCAAGAACGCATTCTCCTTCGGAAACTTTTACCACACTCGATCTTTCACCTGGAACTTATGATCGGTTCCGTGTCGGTCGTGCCTTTGTTTCTGCTGCCTTTGCGTTTTCTCCTTCGTATCAGCAACCTGCCGGTGGTACCACCGCTCCCCAGGAAACTAACGGCTCGCAGCTGTTCAGCCGCTTCTCTAGGAGATGTGCCGCTGACTGGGTTCAGGCTCAACCAAGTCTTCGTCCACCCTTTCTCGAACCAGATCCATGCCTTGGGCTTGAGTCCCAGCTTCGGTAGGAGTCCAAACAGCATTATCCATTTCGAATTCCGAATTCTCATCCATAGGTGGAAATTCTTCTATGACGGCATCAATTGGTTGTTTTGCTTATTCAACGACCCCTTCCCCTGAGCTGGTTTTAGCTCTGGCAAACAGCCCTGATAGCTTACAATCTAGTACAGGTTCTAGGTTGAAAGAATCAATGGCAATGGAATTCCTGCTCAGGTTCAATGTGACTCTAAGGCACTTGTTGATGCGCTACTACTATCAGTTCGACTTTAGCAGTTAGGATTTATTTGACTTAGCCGTGCCTGCCTGACCTCAGTTAGGGAAGAAATGGAATAAGATAGGACCCTTTCTCACTCTTCCACGAAATGGCGCCGCCGGCAAGCAGGTTTCTTTCCGGATTTAGATTTCCTGGTGTCCGGGCACCCAGCGTAATCGGAGTCCGAATATCCGACGATCTCCAGTATATCGGATCGCCGTTATGTGATCATTTAGTCTCTGGTCCCCTGAAGATACCTCATGACTTTGAAGGCAGCTTTCCAATGCTCCATGCCTGGGTTACTTTGGTATCTACCTAGTAAACCCACAGCATAGGCAATGTCCGGCCGTGTACACGTCTGGGCGTACATCAAGCTTCCAACAGCAGAAGCATATAAAATTCCCTTATCTGATCTTTCTCTATATCGCTCCTCGGGCACTGCGAAGCACTGAGCCTGTCTCCCTTCTGTACAGGTGCCATACTGGGTTTGCTGTGCTATATACCATACCTCTATAATACTTTTGGGATTTAGGCCTTCTGAGATAGTCCGAGGATACCTCTGGAAATGTCTTTGTGAATCTCAATGCCAATGACATATGAGGCTCACCCATATCCTTCATCTCAAAGTTCCTTATGAGGAATGCCTTCGTATCGTGCAACAGCCCCAGATCACTGCTAGCAAGCAGTATGTCGTCAACATATAGGACTAGAAAGAGAAACTTGCTCCCATTGACCTTTAGGTATATACACTGATCAACACAGTTTTCCTTAAACCCAAAGCCTCATTGAATTTGAGGTACCACTGACGGGAAGACTCGTCCGTATATCGACTTCCTTAACCTGCACACTAAATGCTCGCTGCCCTCCTGCGAGAAGCCAAAGGGTTGGTCCATGTACACTTCCTCTTGTAGATCCCCATTGAGGGGAAAGCCGTCTTCACATCCATCTGGTGAAGCTTTAAGTAAAAATGAGCCACCAAAGCTTAGATTATCCTGAGTGAGTCCTTCTTAGAAAGCGGAAAGAAAGTCTCAGTGTAGTCGATGTCCTCTTTCAGAGTGAACCCCTTGGCGACAAGCCTAGCCTTGTATCTTTCAATCTCCTGATGTAGCCATAAAATGTACAAAGGGTTGTGTATGTAACTTATCTATCGGGACATTCAGCTGGTACTTATCGTACAGCTTCGAGGACTGTGGGCTCAAGCAACTTTATAAGGCGAAGGAAGAGAAGAGATGTTGCGCACAAACTCTTATGGTAGAAAGTGAAAAAACCCTTTCCTTCCTTCTTTTTCTTAAATCGTATGCATGGCTGAACCTAAGAAGATAGCAATTAAAACCAAGAATGTTTTTGTACTTTCACTAACCCGAAGGTCTAGTAAAGTTCTTAGGTACCAAGCTATTAACAAGCGAAACGCCGAAAGAACTAGATTTTATCGGTTGTATCTTCTTTTAGTTAAAAAGGAGCTGCTCATTCATGAGTGAATTAGTGTAGATGCCAGACTAAAGAGATCTGAAAGTTAAAGATCCCTTTCCCTTAAGGCTATCTAAGAGGTCTTTCTTCGTGCTTGGATGGCGGCTCAGAATCAGCCTATGTCTAGGGAAATCAATATTCCACCTACATATCATAGACCAAGCTTCATGGCCGTCCCCCTACCCTAGCTTAACTTCAAAGTCATTATGGGCTTTCTTTTCTTGATCACAGCTTGGTCCACTGTCCGAAATGCGTTATGCATAGAAGGCCCCGTGCATGGGTGCCAATGATTAGCACCAAAGAAAGGATAGAAAAGGCTAGGTTGTGAGGAAGTGAATGGGTTCTTACAGTTCCCAGAATTGGACAAAAAGGGTTTGCACGTGAATCAGAAAAGGAAGAAGACGCTCTTGTCGCAATTGAATCATAATGAAAAGCATTAGCATAGCAGGGCTCTTAGCCATTGATTCCTTCACATTCAAAGTAGCATTAGCGCTTCCACTGCTTCCTTCATCCTACTCTACTTCTCTTTTCCTGATGAGCTACCCGAAGGGGCATTCCTCCTAATTGCTTCTTGCTAGCACAGGAAATCTAACTCATTTTATGCCATTGGTCTATGGCTTCCTTTCTTGTGAATATGGCTACTTTACTAGGCTATTCTTCGCATCGAAGAAAGTAAGGACGTTAAATAGGGGCACTCTATCTTGCAAGTGAACTAAAGGCTAGGCTCAATCATGCCTTTGCTCGAAGGCCTTGTTCTGTACTGTAGCAAAAGAAGAAGCTTTGGCCTTGAACGGAGAGGAAGCAAAGCAGGCTAACTAAACCTAGGGAAACCCATTAAAAGAAGACCCCTTGGCATAGAAGCAGTGAAAGAAGAGGCTGTTGGAGGAAGAACCGTTCTTAGAGTGATCGTAGACGGTCTTAATGGCACATCAGTAACCGTTGTGAACGTAGGAGCCCAAAGCCTATAGATCATTGAACTATAGAGTGGAGTAAGAAAGCGATGTCTTAAGAAGCCTTCTGTCTAGCTCTGCACACGGTGGCTGCTGCATTAAAGAAATAAAATAAAGATTTTTTTAAGTTAAGATCTAGTAAGAAAAAGGGAATTGCTTTATCCCGCAAGTAAAGTAAGGAAGACTCTGGCTTAGCTCATTCACTCCTAAACAAGAGAAAGTTGGGCATTCGATCACCTACTCCATTGACAACGGATTTCACTACCATTCTCATTTTCGGGCAACTTTCACGCTCTCCTTTGCCACTGCATGACTAGATCAGATCACACAGACAGACAAAAAGACAACAAAAGAAGATGAAAATGGCGGGTTTGGGAATAATAAGGAAGAGTCAGCTGCTGACGAGTCTGCTATAAAGAGTTTTTTTCACTTTATTCCCGTTGTCGAAAGACCGGGTAAGATAAGCAAGAAGTCTTTGAGCGAAGAAGTTGTCCTTGGATAAGTGCGAGAATATACCTTTCAAAGTAGGTCCCTCAGGTCGGTACTTCCATGGCCATGGTAGCCCCCACCAGTTTAATTACCCCCATTGGCATAGCTAGACGATCTTCACTCTCTCGATCCCTTAGAAAAAATTTCCTATCTCTTTGATCTGACCAGGTCAATCGACCTATCCCCCAGCGTACCGGAGCTTGTCTACCCGCTTAAGATCTTTATAGTAGAAAAATGATAGATTCATTCCTCAATCGCAGCAGGCAGATCTTCTTACTAATAGATCATTGCAAGCCCTTCTACGCCTCTCTTCCCCTCTGCGCCTTGAACCCGAAAGAAGAAAAGCAGGATCGGGCGCCCCGGTGATTCTTTTCTTTCGGCTCTCGTCCTTCATTCACAAGTGCCTACTTCTTTACCTCTATACTTTTCCTACACGGATCGAGATTCTATTCTTCCCTTTCTGGTTAATAGATGACAGAACCCCTATTCTCCAGCTTATTTTGGTTTGGATGCCTCTGCAGATTCAGGTGCTCCAGTTTGGAAACTTCTATATTACTTACCTGTGAAACTATCAAAAGTCTATTCTTTTGATTCGACGGAAGAAAGAGCGCATAATTCAGATGTTGCTTCTTTGGACGCGGAAGGATCATGATCCCTTGTTTCGGTAGAAAGAAGATCTGTTGTTGGTTAGTAAGTCCTCTTTTAACTAGTGCGCTGAGCAGCTTATCACGCAGCACTCTGTGTGGTGCTTGATAGGAACGAGACGCCGAGCGTATGCTAGAATCGCGCGCAACAAGCTTGCTTCTGCTAGGCTAGGGCGGCTATAGGTGTAATCGGATAGCCTTTTTCTACTACCAACTTGGTGGTATTCTCAGTCGGTGAAAAGCCTCGCTTCCCTACAATAACACAGGGAGTTGGCCTTATAAGAGGAGACTTCCTTTGCTTTGACATTCTCAACTCATACCGGACAAGGTTTTGTTTCGTTTAGCTCGTTTTCCCGCACTCCCTCGTAATAGGTTGGTCCTAACCACTTCATTCAATTCATATAGACTGTACCTTCCAATAGATTAATCTTCTTCTTCTTCGAGATCAGCAGAAATCCTGAGACCCCACCTGAAAGCTAGCGTTGACTTCCGACGAAGGAATTTCAGTCTTTTATCCGAACTGACCATCAGTTTCCGAATTCGTTTTCAATTGAGTTCTCAGTCCTTCCGCTTGTACGCCTCTCTTTTGTGCTGCTGGCGGCGTGGCGCGGGTCTGCCTTTGGCGAATCTATCTGCCTAAGTAAATATATCAAAGTGAGTACACACCTTACTGTAGGAAGAGGTCGGTCGGCGTGAAAGACGAAAGGCCTAGATGCCTTATCTATCGACTTGGTCAGACGCAGAGGAGAGAATGTCGTCTCCCTACATTTTCATTTCCTTAGACTGTGGGAACTGGTTCGAAAATAGGTGGATAAGAGTAGGCCGTTTCCTAGCCGTCACTTGAGCTTTTGGCTTTCGCCGTGGCCATAAGCAAGAATTGTGAGACATCCAACAGGCTCCGATTTACCCCCGAGCACCCAGGTGTGAACAATAAAGCAAGAGTCAGAGCATCTTCAAACCTCTATTAGGAGGTCCGGTAGATTAGAGAAAGGGGGAAGTAGTAGGAATAGCCGATTCGTAGCTAGGGGGCGCCCACCCGGGATAGGTCGGGCGAGTCAGCTCTGATTCAACTAGAGCCCGTGAGCCTTTATACTTGGCATGTCCGCTCTGACTTCCGAGACTAAGTGTGCGGGTTCCCACCTGAGGGCAGTCGATACTTCTATCCCTGGGCACCACTTCTATAGGCAGACCCTTCCGGACATTACATCTAGAGTCTTATGGCAAATGTTCGCAGGAAATCCCCACATCTGTAGAGAGAGAGCTTTCCTATCGTACCCTTAAAGAAGGTCCATCCTTATCCTTACACGAAACCTAGATAAAGTGTAGTTTGACTTTGCGAGAAGAATTCAGTTTACGGAAGTCAGGGAATGGGTGATATAAGACTTGACGAGAAAAAGAGTGGCTTTCCCCATTTATTTTTTATCATGTCTTTCGGTATAGATAGGATAGATATAGGGGTTAGACTGTAAGAGTTCTAGCTTTATTCAACAGGTGGCAGGCTTTGGCTAACTTCCTTCCCACTTTTTTTTTTTACTTCCTTGGATGCTTTTGAATCAAGACCTAGAAGATTTGTTTTCCTACCCTTATTCTATTCCATCGACGGATGGTGCTCAAGGAGTTGGGAGTGGGAGTCCACCTATAGTTATAGTAGTTATAAGCCCAGCTTCAATCGTCAGCAGGTGAGTCAGCAAAGTTCTCTCTGAAGATGAAGTCAGCCCCTTGCTTTTACTTTTAGCTGCCACTGCTTCATCGCATCGGATGTTGCCCTTGAATTGATTTCTGTAGCCGCATCGGAGGTCTCCTCCCCCTTTCCCTTTTGGACCTATAGATTGGTACCACACGATACCGGACCCGTAGCCTGAGGTACCCATATGAAACGAAGACTTTGAATCGGATACTTATTCTAACTAAGATCTTTCTTCCACTGCCAATAGTACGAAAAAGAGTCTGAATAAGAGCTTCAACAAAGTTCCTTCACTGAAGTCTTTGTCTAGAACTCACTAGACAAGTTAGCCCGGTCTTACTAAATTGTCTTCCGACTTGGGAAGAAGTGCCCCCGAAGCACTCCATTCATCTGGTGAAAAAGAATCTCCTATCGCTTCCTCTTCCGCTGCCCTTTCATTCTCTTCAGTTTCTTCCTTCTTACCTCTATAGGTGTTGAGGAATGCCGATAGAACTGTGGATACCTCAGCTTTGGGAGAGACCTCCGTTTTTGTCTTCCTAGAAGGTGAGGAGGCGCCAGCCGCTGGTCTTTATTTCAATTGAAAATCCTAATTTTACTTTTAAAGCCTTTGTGAACTCAATCAAAAGAGCAATTCAAGAGACAAGCTTCATGTTCTCCTGCTCGGATCGGAGAATGGGTGCAGAAATGGTTGAGGAAAGTGCCCTACTGAAACTGAAGTATAAGAGCAAAAACTCGAATAGAAGATGGGCACAGGTCTTTCTTTGATTGAAGACTTTCTTTCCCTGCTGTCTAAGAGTCAACCCAGAATGCCGAGACAATAGAAAGAGAATAGAAAGAACCTAGGTCAGTAGATTGCAAGGGCCTTGAACTCCTTTCTTTTTAGATCCATCGGTACCGCAGGAGATCTAGTTCTGATAAATGAATTCTAAAATAGATAGTACAAATAGAAAAAGGGAGTAACGGTGGCAAAGAAGTTCCATTACAAGATCTTACTCCTTTCCACGAAGACCCATAAAGAGTTGTATAGTACCGAACTGGAGAGGACTGAAATTGGAATAGGGAAAAAAGTCACAGGACCGAGCCTTCGTTTAACTGTCTGTTTTCTTCCGACCGCTGAGTCGAATGATTTAAAAGTCTGATCTGATCGTCCGGTGCCAAAGAGTCTGCTACCGCTGAATCTCCGGATGTAGCTTCAATCAATGCCTGCCAAACTTCCACCTGATCCCCTTTGCTCAATCAGATGCCGTAGCTAGTACCAGTCCTACCTCCGAAGCGGATAATGTCCTTTAAGTATGCTTTCTCAGAACTTAGAAAAAATTCTCACATTTTAGAATATACCGCACTTTGAGACCTTAACTGCTTCCCGGTACGAAAATAGCTGTCCCATAGAAGATAGGCTTTCTTTCACGTAGCTGACTTTACCGTCAGCTCAATTTGAATAGTTTTTCGCTATGTTCGCAGGCAAGTGAGACGATCCATCAATGCCCTAATTTGCTTCGAAAGAACCGGTGTCATCCAAACATGGTGAAGAGGTGGCAACTAGATCAATAGCTGAAACTTCTACTGTACAGGATTCGGCTTGCCCAACTGTCCAAGCTCAAGGGAGACTTTCACAAGTAATGAAAAGTGAAAAAAAATACTCGACCAGCTTCAACTCATGCGCAAATTTCAGTTCAAGCCCGAGTTCGCTCCAGAGCAGCTAGTGCCAGTATTGGAGTGCGGGATAGAAAGATTTCTAGAGGAGCAATTCTAAAGCGGAAGTAGATCCGACTAGACCCTTTCCAACAGTACGGTAAGGGTACCTACCCTCTTGAACCAGGAAGGGGAGATTCCTTATCAGTCAGGGTGTCAATGGGAAAGATTGTTTTATTGTCTACTTAAGGGATGGAATGAGGTATTTGAAAACTATAAGTAAGGTCTATGGAAAGGTCATCTCTAGAATCCGATCAGGAGTAAGTTGGTAAACCATATCGATCTTCTGTAATGAATACGATGTGAATCCGTTCCAAAGCTCCTCATTCAAAAATGCAAGGCGGTGGGACGATTCCTTCTGCTTAAAGGTTTGAATCCCTCCCTTTGAATCCAACCCATTGGAGAATGAGGGTTGGCCTTGTTTCAGTCCGCACGGTAAGGTTAGTCTTCTTTCAGTCTTTCTGAAAAAGATTCGTCTTTTCTTTACTGACAAGCAAGCCTGATTGATGAAGAAGAGGAGATTGTTGAGCTGTTAAGTACAAGTACGCGTCATAAGCTTTCATTAAAGTAAGGAAGCCTCTAGGCTGATTGACCTCTGTAACATTGGGGCGTAGCGTGTCTTGCCTATTTAGATAACTTGAATAGGGAAGCCTCACTAAATTCCCTCTTAGATGCGGAATTACCGGTCTTAGGAATCTCTCTAGCTGCTACAAATCGTCCGCAAGCTTAGTAGGCGCATAAAAAAGCTCCTTACTTCTTGTTATACCCTTCGTGCCCCATAACCTTTTGCTTGCCTACGATTGCCGGGTTAAGGAAAGAAAGTAAGAAAGGAAAGACAGTAAGACCGGTAATGCCGATTCGGCGACATGAAACTGAATGCCATCAAAAGAAAGGAGGAGAATCCGATTTGCCTCCATTAGCATCAGCAGAACGACATATACTATTTCCATCAAGCCGATCTAGAATCCCCTCTTCGGACCAATCACTTCACTTCTTAATTAGCCCGAGGGCTAACCTATCATTAGCAGATGTCACTATGCTTGAGACATGCAAGTCGGACTCTTTCCCGCAGATAAGATACGAAGTCCTTGAAGACCAAGCCAATCTCGATGATAAAAGAAGCAGAACAGAGCGGCGAAGGTAAGTAACTTCTTGACCATAAGGTGTTATAGAATAAGGTCTTACTTCATCCGCTGCTTGAGACTAGGCTGCTATTGAATCCAAGTGTGTCGGTTCGGTTGTTACAGAACATGAATTTGACATATAGAAACTCCTTTCGAATGTCCATCTTCGATTAGCAGACGATTGTCGTTCCCTTCTTCTTGGTCACTGAGGCAATCTTGCCTTTTGCAGCTATTCCATATGGGGATGAATCTAGGACAAAATTTCTATTAGATGTGGCATTACCGGTCTTTGCTATTGGAGCTCTTTGCCCATCTATTGAATCTGACTCTATCAATTCGGGAACAACTCATGGTAGAAACCCAGTTTCTTTAGTAGGAAATCAACGCGTTGAAAGATTTTTGATCTTCACCCTGGGAACAAGTCCAACAAAGCACTTTTCCCTACCAAATTATATCTATCCTTGCCTGCTTCTTCCATTCGCTGAGCTCTGAGCTCCTCTGGCAAATCATGATGTGCGCATGCTGGCTACTCTGCTTAGTAGTGCGTTAACTAGTAGTCCACTACTGATTAAGGATTTGGTACTGACACCTGTCTTACTAACTATAAGCCTTTGGAAAATATATATATATATATATTAGGGTATATTCTTTTTGTTTACAACTTTATCAAAGACTCCGTGGCTTGGGAAGTCCCGAGACCGGGGTCAAGCTAGAACCTGTGGATCGTCAAAAAGGTCGTTTTCCTGCTTGCAGAAAGCCCTTTCCACAATCTGCTTCATGAATGTGATGGATGGAGTGGAAGAAAAAAGGTTAAATATATATGTCAGCGACGGTGCGGTCTTCAAAGCGAACCAAGTGTATCAAGGAAGCGGAAACAATAACTCTTAATCAGAACCAGCATTTTCTGGTTTCTAAAAAAGGTACAGACCAGGTAAGGTAGTGAAAAACGTAGACAGCCGCGAAGGATGAGGTAATCTCAGATTGTTCACGTTCAGACACTGCGTTTGGTTCATCACCCGTTGAGAAGGCTGTAGAAGAGGTAGCATTCGCAGACCAAAGTAAAGCCTGCAGGGGATTCTTCATAGCATAGCAAGAAGGAGGGGCATGCTCAATACATAAGGACTAGTAGAGGCAGTAGAGGTTGCAATGTTGGTGCTTCACCATGAGGCAATGAAGATTGTATGCTTTCCTTTTCACTTCTAAATGAAAGTTAAACTAAACCGATTCAAATCTCTTTTCCATTCAGAAAGAGGACTCTCATACAATACGCATTGCCTTTTTTTGATTTATCTTATGTGTCATTTGTAAAAAGAATTAGATTTCCTTTGTAGTTCACTAAGAGGGAGTTCACATCAGTACTTCGCAGGAAGGGTAAAAAAACCTCTTTTAGTCTTTGTTAATAGGGCGGCTACAAATAGCTAGCTTTGAAAGAACCTACTTTCCCCTTGAAAACCACTAGAGCCTCCTCCCCCTTGAATGCATGGTAACAATGATTAGCATTTCCTATTCTAATTGATCGAGCCTCCCCCAGGTAGCAGTCTTTAGCAACCGTCCATGCAAGAGTAGCACCTGCGCCTATAGCAAAGGTTAAAAGACCACCTGCAAATAAGGTAGTGATGCCTCTTGACAAGGATAAAGCTTTGTGCAGTACTAAAGCAAAGACGATCATGCTCTTCGCAATGCTTCGTGGATCTTATGAAGAGCATTCGCGGGTATCAAAACAAAGTAAAAAGCAGGTCTGATTCATGGCATTCCGAAAAGGCCTCATTGTGGGATGAAGAGGCGAAGATTTTAAGAGGAACTCTTGGCATCGAAAGCAATTCTGTAGCTCTACCCCGAAGTCGTTTCCATCTAGGTCTGTGAGCTTGATTGCCTTTCCTGGAAAAACTTCTTTGACTACATAGGGTTCACCCCAATTGGGCTTGAACTTTCCTCTAGGATCATGGGGAGGAGCCCGATTCTCTTTTAAGACTAGATCCCCTTGTTGCACATGTCTGATCTTTACCTTCTTATGGAAAGCTTTGGCAATCCTCCTTTGAGAACCCTGGGTATGGTGGAGTGCCTTCATCCTCTGTTCTTCTATCAGATTCAGTTGCTCAAACCTGCCCCTTGTCCATCCTGCTTTCGGTATTTAGGATTCCAGGGCGACCCTAAGGGATGGAACTTCCAATTCAACAGATAGCACTGCTTCCATCCCATAAACCAGGGAGTATGGAGTAGCGCCGGTGGAAGTCCGAATGGAGGTCCGATACCCCCACAGGGCCAGTGAAAACTTTTCGGGCCAATCTCGATATGTGTCTGTCATCTTCCGCGGGATCTGACCTATGTTTTTATTTGCTGCCTCCGCTGCTCCATTGGTCTGAGGCCTGTACGGCGAGGATTTGTGCTGTTGTATCTGATACCGAATGCACAGCTGCTCAACTTCTTTTTTGAAGTGAGATCCCAGATCTGAAATGAGCTCGTGTGGTACTCCATATCGGCAGATTCTGTTTTCTTTAATGAACTTGGCCACTTTTGCCGATGTCAGTGTTCGATAAGATGCCGCTTCAACCCATTTGTAAAGTAATCAATTGCCACTAAGATGTATTCGTGTCCATTTGATGCTTTGGGTGTCACCTTTCCGATGATGTCAATTCCCCATCCCATGTGCAAAATGGCCATGGAGAGGTAAGATTGTGAAGTAAGGCCGGAGGCACATGAATAAAGTTTGCATGAATCTGACACTTGTGGCACTTTTTCACGTACTGATGGCAATCGTTCTCCATTGTTATCCAGTAAAAGCCTCATGATCTTTTGCCTAACATTCCCCCATTCATGTGGGGACCACAGACCCCATTGTGGACATCTTCCAAAATCTTTTCTGCTTTTTCCTCTGTCACACATAAAAGTGGAATCCCATCGTAGGAGCGTTTATAGAGATCGCCCCACACACAACGAATTGCATTGCCAACCTCCTGATTGTCTTTTTATTATTTTCCGTTGCATGTTCGGGATACGTTTGGTGTTCAATATATTCCCTGATGTCAGTAAACCATGGTTTACCTTCGGGTGCCCTTTCAATGGCCAAAATATCACTCTTGAACATGCCGGGAATAAACTCAATTATTTCTATTAGGTTGTAATACACCGGGCTGCTTCTTTGTTCTATGGTGATTGGGCGGACTTTCACTCCCTCAGGAATGTTTATCATGGAGGCCAGTGTTGCCAATGCATGCGCGAATTTATTTTTTTTGGTAGTGGAGTGAAACTTATTTTCTTGAATTGCTGAGTGAGCTTTTCAAGATAAGCATGGTATGGCAAAAGTTTTTCATCTTTGGTTTTCTTTCTACTTTCCTTGAGTTTGGCAGATGATAAGCGCCGAATCCCCAAAGACTTTTATTTCTTTTATTTTTAGGGTCAAGGCAGCCTCTAGTCCATGGATACATGCTTCATATTCTGTGGTATTGTTAGTTCCTTCAAAGTTGAGCTTAATGGCAATGGGGGTGTGCGATTCATCAGGTGCAATCAGCAATGCCCCTACTTCGTACCCATTTTGATTAGCCGCGCCATCAAAGTACAATTTCCATGCCCTGCCCTCCTCTTCTGTTACAGCTATTTCCTCGTCTGGGAAGCAATCCTTAAACTCATGTTCCTCCTTGATAGGGTGTTCAGCAAGGTGTTCTGCTATCGCCCTTCCCTTAATGGATTTTTGGGTTACATACGTGATGTCGAATTCAGACAGAAGCAGTAACCATCTTGCGGTCTTTCCCGTTAAGGCGGCTTTCTCGAACAAATACTTATTTTTGGGGGGTCCATGCGAGCTATTAAATGTACCGGGTAAGACAGCATGTAATGCCTTAATTTCCGCGTTGCCCAAACCAAAGCCAAGCAGGTTTTCTCTAAACTAAATTGATATACCTGGTCTCGTAGTCAGTCATTTTCTTACTAAGGTAGTATATGGCCCTTTCCTTCTGTCTGTCTTCGTCGTATTGAGCCAACATACACCCCATAGTAGTTTCAGTGACTGATAGGTATAGTAATAAAGGCTTTCCCGGCGTTAGAGGCACTAGAATTGGTGGACTCTGGAGGTATCCCTTTATTTTGTCAAAAGCTTTCTGGCGGGCTTCATCCCATTTTCCTGCGTAATTTTTCTTTAGAAGCTTGTGTGTATAGGCCCGCAAGTGAAGGTTAATTGAGATATGAAGCGGCTAATGTATTGCACGCGACCGAGAAAACCCCGAATTTCTTTCTCGGTTCGTGGAGGTAGCATTTCTTGGATGGCCTTGACTTTTGCAGGGTCGACCTCTTTGACTGACGATAAACCCTTAAAGTTTTCCTGATGTGACACCAAAGGCGCATTTTTGGGGATTAAGCCTCAACTGGTCGGACAAAGTTGGAAAAGAAGGCGATACGGTGTATCTTTACTGGGTACGATAAGCAGAAGAAAGGGTGGAGATGTGTTGATCCTACTACCAATAAAACATACGTCTCGCCGCATGTTGTCTTTGATGAGGCATCATCATGGTGGTCTACCGAGAATGTAGTGTTGCCAGACTCGAAGAGTTTAGACACGAGTATGCGAGCGCAGTTACCAGAGCGGCAGGAGGTTTCTGTCGGGAGCGACTCGAAACCAGTAGAGTCGCCAAAATCGAGTTCACGAACTGGCAGTTCTTTGAGCCCCATTTGATAGAAGACAGGTGTTCGCGAGGTTCAAAGTCCAAAGCCCATAAGCCAGGAAAAGCCTTCCCCAAGAAGTGGAGAGAGTAGCTCACGAACAGAGTTGCGAGATAGTCGAGAGAAGAGACCACTACCAATGGAAGACATCACGACTGAAAATCAGCAAAGTCTCATAAGGTCTTTGCGGATCAAGAAGTCTAATCCGAAGTATATGCAGGCCAACTTTGCAGACGCTGTGTCACTTTCACAGTGTTGTGTGTCCGAGATCAGGAAAGGAAGCATTCAGTGATGTTTGGGCTTGGCTTGGAATGTGGAATGAATGGTTGGTTTGATTGAATGTGGAATTTCATTCATGTGGTGTGAATGCAGGGAAGACTGAAGGCAGGAGAGCGGTGTAGAGAGACGCCATAGAGAAATGCATTTTTGACGTCCACTCTTCATTCAGGGTAGTTAGAACCAGGGGAGGATCTTCCACCTTTAAGGTCATAGCACCATTACCTGAACGCTTACTCTTACTGCTCTTCTCAGGTTCACCTCTTTTCTTAGGATTGGCTGCCCTGAGGTTCTTGTTTGGAGTCATTTGTTTATCACAGAACAAGTCTCCCTCAGTCACTGCCATAGTTGACCCAGTATCAACCCTCTCTTCCAGATCCTCGCTTCTATGGGCCAAATCACTTTCCTCGGGAGTTATCTCCTTGACTACACTCTTCTCGGCTTTGTTACCCAGACACTCATCCTGAGCAATAGCAATCTCTTCCGGTTCCGCAGTGTCCAGCTCCCCCCCCTTTGCCATTGTCACTACTGGTATCTGACCCCGTCGGCTCGACATTTTTGCAAACTTACTACCCCCTACTCCCCTATTAGTAAGTGAAGTTGGGTACCCACGTGACAACTATAAAATCCGCCTGATCATCCCTTTTCATTATCATTCTGAAATGGTGTTGGCGTCTATTATGGTGGATGGGTGGGGCTTTGGTAATGGGCTTGACCTTCCCAGGGGAATCGCTCCATCCCTTCATAGGCCTTAGAACTGGTAAAGGGGTTCTTGTCTTGCCTCTGCCCATTCGCGGCTATCCAGCTGAAAACTTTGGAGGCAACCAGACGGACGAAAGAGAGTTCTTGGTTGAGTTGATTCTTCGATTCTTTGTTCGTGAATAAGCGACCCAAAGAAAACCTGAACCTAAAATGAGAGAAACCGCCTGTCTCAACCCAGAAATCTCAACCTACACAAGGCCAAGTTCATTCGTCTTGGGTTGGATGCTAACTAGGACTTCTGTCTCCTCCTTACCGTAATGCGATCTTGTATCTTACTTTTTTTGGTTGGCGGCTGATTTCTATGCTTTTTATTGGAATTTTCTTGTCTTCTTGCAACACTGTGGTTCATCATTTATGAATTTGAAGATGAAATCTCTCTCTGGTGATGGATGGAAAATAGGTCTCCCTGTGTTTTCTATTCAGGAAGCAGATAATTGCTATTCCCAAGGAACGTTAGCTCTGGCGCCCTATCTATTTGATATTTGAATTTCTCTTGCTTTCTGAGCGAGGCAGTGGTCTTTCTTTCTTCTCAAGTAGTGTAGGTGGTGAAGGGGATTTAGATAAATCAAAAAAGACCTCTCCCCGGGTTTGAGGGGTAAATAGTTTTTAGTCTTCAACCCAGTCGAATATAAATGTTGAGACCAACCTTATTATGACTAGTCTAAAAATAGACTTTTTGTCTTTGGTTACCTTGTATAGGGGGCGCAACCACTATGACTATTAAAGTCAGGAGTTCAAGCCAGCGCTCTAGCAGTCGTCAAAGCACAAGCCCAGCTATCAAAGCTGGATTGCTAACTACTGTCCTTTTTGGAGAGAGGAAAGGGTCGGAAAAGTCTTCTTTCAATCAGTCCTAGGCGGGTCTCTTTTGATAGTTCCATTGGTAGATTCTCAACAGCTTTAGAGCTAAAGTAGTTCTTGCTCTTCCGATAGGGAAGACGTAATCTGGCTCGACCATTACGGAATTGCCTTTGATGACTGACTACAGATGCCTGCCAACATCTCGCGATAGATTTAGCAAACTAAAGAAAGCAGACGTTAGCACTTTACTAATAAAATATATAGGGCTTTTCCCTATCTTACTAATAATAAGGGGGCTGCTAGTTGTAGCGCGCTAACGCCCCTATAGAGTAAGGCTCTTCTTCTGCGAGACTCCATCAAAGTCCACCACTCATTGGTTGGTCTTCAATTCTTTTTATTGAGACTATGCCCTCAATTCCATTCTTCGTCTTCCTAGTCGCAGTATTCTTGCTCAACTCAACATGCATTTTAGAGTGCCGTGCCGGGGCGATAGGCGCGCCGCAGTCACGCATTCGAGCAAGAGCCTTTGCCAAATAGGGGGCCGTTATAAGTGCAAGAAACTCCACAAAAGCATAGATTAAGGTGATAGAGTTTTTTCAGGAGACGCTAGGCTTCGGAATTGAAAAAAGTGCTCTTTTTTTTTGTCAGCAGATTTCGCTCATCAAGTTCTTGTTTGATCTGCCGCTGTTAGAACACCACAATATTCGTCCTTTTGGGGTTAATGCTCTCAATGGTGAATCGATCATTTGATATGTTTTTTCTTTTTTTGTTTCTTTTTTTGAAACGACGGAATGGAAGAAAAGTAATGAAACCTGCGATGGCTACTGAATAACCTCCTTTTACTTTCTCAATAATAAAGCCTTTGACCTTTGTATTCGTTCGCCAAATCTTATTCAGTTCCATCCAAGCTAGGTTTTGTCTGAATCTTCGTGGAAGAAGAAGAAGCGGTTCACCAGCCACTACATCCCGGGATCCCACCAAATAATTAAACCTGGCGGCTGCTCGCTCTTTGATCAATGATTCACCGGCTACTACATCGATGAAGAATCTCTCCAAAATCCGCTTTTTGATCAGTGATTCACCGGCCACTACATCCAGGGATCCCACCTTATTCTCAAACCTGGTGGCTCGGTTGATTGGCACTCCTGTAGGCTCATCTTGCATACAAATTCTGGGGGTCCCAAGTCCTGCATCCACCAAGAACATTTCTTCCCTTAAGCGTAAAACTTCAGATTGTAAGGCGTTTCCACTACATAAGAAAAAACTGGAATTAGATCTTGGAAATGATCGACTCAAATAGATGCTCATCATAAGCTTTTTTTTCCTCCTCTTCCTGTTCTATTGATCAAAAAAAAGCATCCAGCAGCGCCACGCCGGTTTAGAATTCGATTCTAAGCGCTAAGGTCCCCTCCCCTTTCCTTTGACCAACGGGTCCTCGAACCAACCTGTCCGATGCTTCTTCGGCCAAATACAATATACAAGTGGGACCCGCACTATGAGCAAGCTGTGCGAAAAACCGCTTCTTTTTTCCGGTTCCGCAACAACTTGGACTTATTCACATTCACCACCACCCTCAAGGGATTCGAGGATGTGCTTGATGATGTTGCGGACGCTCATTTGGCCCCTTCCATCCTCGAGAGTAGATTTTTGAACGCGTGTGAGAAAGCGCTTCAAATTGGAGAAGTCCTGGGGCGTAGCACCGGGCTGGTTGGCCATTTTAGCCTTCTTAGAAGCGGCCTTCTCAATAATGAGTTCGACCATCTCCTTTCCGGTGGGGATTTTTTTTCTAGCGAGACCCGCTGCTTTCTCCTCTATCAAAGGAGTGAGAAGTTCGGCCAGCTCCTCTTTCTGACCCTGAAGCTCACTAATAGACTTCTCCCTTAGTTGATTTTTTATAAGAGAAGGGTCCCGCAGGTTTTTGCTAGAAGACCGGGTGTCGATCACCCCCTGATCCCTTTCCAGCCCGTCTGAACTAGCTGGAGCAACGAAAAATGAATTATCAGAAGGACCAGGTGGTGGTGAATTGAACTCCTCATTGATATTGATTCCCCCCGACCCAGGCAAAAATGGAGCCACAGCCCGAGTCAGGTCATCCATTAAGAGTACAAAAGAGGAACGATATATACTATATATCACTAGAATTAATAGTAGTTTGACGACCACATACAAAAAAATTTTTATTTGAAATGGTAGTCGTCGAACTAGTGGTAATCGAAAGATGAAACAACCTCCTATGCCAGATAAATAAAAAGAAATATGTAACTGTAGACATTGTAAATAAAAAGAAATGCTCATGTCATTCTGACTTCGATTCCTCACTTCAATTGAAGCTAGCTCCTACTCCTCCTCCTTCTCCTCCTTCATCGTCGTTGGTCCTTGTAAATCGATGACTTTCTTCTCTTATGAAATTTCTAACCAAATGAAACTGATTCAATGGCAGCCCTTCTTCCTAACATCTGCAGACTAAGCCCGGAAGTGACTGAACTACCTTTCCCAGTCTCAGGTCCCAGTACTTGGCTTGAAAAAAAAACCTCTATCAATGACTTAAGAAAGAAGGGGGGACCACTTATCATACCTAAAAGCAGCCATTTCTCTTAACTACGATACCACATCCAATTTGATTGAACTCACGGATCCAATCGCCAAGGAAAGGCCAGTCTACTGACTAGGGTTCAAAGAATTTACCCAGGCATGGGATAAAGGGCAAGAAGAGCCGAGATGGCAAAGCGAGCAGCCTATTGCGCTAACGGTAATGGATGAAAGGAAAGGGAAGAGGCGGGTGTAGCTTGGACTAAGCGCAATTGCAGGAATAGGCGTCGACAGATAGGCTCGTTTTTTCGATCGGAGATCCATGGATCACAGACCTGAGGTGCTGCGCATTAAATTCCCCCTCTCTTTCTCCTTCAGTGCACAAGTGAAGTGCATTTTCTTGCTCGTCAAGTTCGGAATGGATCTTACGCCCTTGGGTTGACCGAGAAAGGGGATGAGATCTTGAGCCCTATGACCACCTTTGCGCACTTACCGCACCTAAACAGAGACAAGGGGGGGATAAAGACAAATGATGCCTGACCACTAATCCCTATTTATTCTGTTAGCTACTTCCCTCACGGTTAAACATCCCTTCCGTACCCATTCCCTTTACTTCTGATTTGGTGCTGTCGATGAATAATGCTTTTCGGGCGTAAAGCTAAGAATGAACATTCCCTTGTGGTACCGGAACCCATCCATCGTTGGCAGGGCCCCAGGAGAAAAGAAAAAGTTGATTGCAGAAGCTATGTTCAGAAAAGGTTCTATCCGAAAGTACCCGCCGGTGGTCTACTCTTTAGTTAAGGAAGAAAGGCACATGCGAGCCCTTCAACCCTTCCAAGGACTTGGCTGTCCACCTACGACGAGCTAGGAGCGAATTCGTCTAACGTCGTTGCTTACAGGGATCTTGATTCAATCTCCAAGCGGGACTCCTTCGTAGTTCTGGGGGCATCTTCCGCGGTGAAGAAAGAAGCAATACGGAGAAGAATAAAATCCATATACGAAACAAAAAAGATTGAATCTTGCCTCGTTCTTTGGCTTTCTTTGCCTTCCCCCTCAACCGGCCATAAGATAAAAGGAAGAGTGTTCGCTCCAGGCCTGTCATCGTGGGATCTCCTTCTGCTCGTCCACTCGGGGATGACCCCTGACGTTGGCTACACTTCTTTGATTGCTTGATGGCTTGGGCGGTAATCTTCTCTATTCATCTATCCATCTACTGTGATCTCTGACTCAATTCCTTAAGAAAGGGAAGTTTCACTCATTCCTCGAGGCCTCAGATCAGACCTTCAGGAACCCGAACGAAAAGAAGGACGACTTGTCCTGTACGCTGCTGATCTCGTGATGACTACTCAATCTATTGCGTATTAAAAGATCATGGGCTAAAGAATCCATGGGGCTAGTGCCATCTCTGATTCATAGCCCGAACTCGTATTCTCTTAATTTTGCTTTGGCCGAACCCTTCCATGGACTATTGAACTTGGTAAGGCTTTTTCAAAGAAAGGTCTTCCCATAACGTAGATCAAGAAGTCAATGCTTTGACCGCTCGAGCGTCCCCTGCTCCTCTCCCTATCGGGAGAGCTGCTACGCTCCTCTTCTGATGCCTTCACGCTCACTCGCTCAGACAAGATGCTGCTAATCATCAAAGCCTGCATTTGGGTCTTCGCTTCTTGCCGGCTAATTCTTTGATGTCTTCTCCTTTGTCTCGAGATCAGGGGCAGGAGAGAAAGACTCTAATAAAGAAGATCATGTTCTCGCTAAACCCGGATCGTCTCTCGCTCTTGTGCTTTGCAGCTCCTGACCTTCCGACAACGCAGCTTTTTCAAGATCTGAAAATCGAATAGCTCGTTCCGCTAATACCCTTGCTTCTCTTTTTGGCCATTGGCCTGTTGATGAACTGAGATGATTCATCTTAGTCTGAGTATGCCGTCTATGTCTTTAATAAAGAATAGATATTTATATATTCTATGGCCAAGCCCAGGGATTGACAAATCTATAGTGGCGGGTCTATCTTCTTCTGGGCGAGCTGCGGAGCTACTTTATTCTTTCTTTCATTCCATCTGTCTTGCTTGATTGGTTGAAGAGAGCGCTTTGATAAGACTGTTCCGCGGAGAGTGTGGCTAAACACTTCTTCACCTTTCGGCCTTCAAATAAATGGTCGGAACTGTGATCCCGATTAGATAGTTACATTCTTATCCTCTCTCTCTTTTGGCTTGGGGCACTCTTAGGCTCATCTCTCTGAGTTCGAGCGGTTGAACTCCTCCTCCTCCCAGGCGAATCAATAATGATTGTGGCTGGACTCCTCTATTCATCTATCAATCTCGTTTATGAATGTTATGATGGCCAGGCATAGCCGGAACTCTTTCGTAGGCTGCTCTCGAGGCAGTGGCTTGAAACTAATCTCCCGCAGTCACCCACCATGATCGGAGCTGAGATTCTTCATACTAGCTTGGTTAGGTCAATATCTGTACCATCGCTTCTATTCTATTTTTTGTAATATAGTATAGAGATCGGCTGAAGGTGAATAAGGTGAGATCAATTAAAGTAGATGCAGCTTCCCTGGCTTCAACTTCACATGATAGGGCCGTATCTGATCTTGCCTTTTTAGTTGGGCCTGTGAAGGCTGGGACGACAACTTTAGGGGATTACATAGAACCTCCAAAAGCTATTCTAACCGGAAAGAATGGCATTCCTCCCAAGGGACTACTTGTTCTCCCTGAAAACAATACGGGATCACATTGGAGCCTGGACCTTAGACTTATTTTTCATTGGTGCTTAAAAAAACCCTCCAAAGTAGAAAGATTTATTCTTCTTCTTCGCTTGCTTACTTATTTTCTTTTGCTTTCCTTTTTTTTTCTATTGGATAAGAGAGAATAAATTCATAAGAAGAATAATGAATATCCTCAGCCCTATAGCCTGCCTTGTCCTCCATATAATAGCTTAGAAATCTTTCTCCCTCGCGTCGTGCCCCAAAAAAGGAAATCGCCGGGCCTCGATCGCATGGAACCTCCATGATGTACTCCTCCTACAAAACCAATATGGGAAAATATACTAGAGCGTATCCATTATACGAACCCAGGCTAGGAAAAAAGAAATTACCATCTCCTATAAATGTTTTCTGAACCAGAGCGGATAAACTCGGAGAGATCGCAGCCCACGCTTGCTAACAGCTAACAAGAAAAAAAACTCTTCATTCGGGTCATCGATCCGTGAAAAGGAACTAGGATAGAAAAAAAGGAACTCCCTCACGAATAAAGAGGGGACTCGGAACTCTTTCTGGCTGGCATGAGCATGAAACTCTAAGAAATTACTTAAAGGCAAGATCCCGCTCAAAACCCCCATACCATAAGGGATAGGCACGAGCACTCCAAAGGCAAAATAGACTCGCCGGATATCTTTTACCTTTCTGCTGGCTTAACTGATCGCTTAAAGCACACTTTATCTTCAAGGCTTGAAACAAACTTTAGAAAGACTCTATATTGGCTTTTCTGGCTAGCTAACTGATATTGCTATTCGGTGTACTTATGGAAAATCCTTCCGGTACGGGGAAGACACATAGATAGAAGGAAAAGCGAAAGCTGGCTATGGATACGGCTAAGCAAGCTACGGGGAAAGCTGAACCGTAAGGCACAGGGACTAAAACAAAACGACTGGTCTGGTACACTCGTAGGGAGAAAAAAGGACTAGAATTCGAATGCGATGTTGTAAGGACACTCCGGGTTAAGGGGAAACTAGGACTTTCCAAACCAAAAGAAAAAGAAGGTGAGATAAGTGGACGGAAGCAAGGTGGTGCTAACTCTGCATCCGCGGCTCTTTCCGGAGAGCATCAAATCAAGCGCTTTCATTTGCTTTGAGACTGACCCTCTTTCTTCCAGGCGCAAACAGGGGGGAAGGAGCTTTCCAATCGATCACACGCCCGGCACAAGAGGCAAGAGAATAGGCACTGGCATCTTTACTACTTGAAATACGGACTATCTAAGAGAAAGGGGAGGGGGAGTTATGCTTACAAGAGAAAGCAGGCCCGAAACAAAAGAAAAGGAACTTAGCCGACATCGACCACTCTTAGGAAACTGAAGGACTGCGGGGCTACTCAATCAGACAACCAGACTGGCAAAAGGTTGCTTGCTTCCAAGACTTGACTGCTAGATCCTTCCTTGGTGATTGCTATGATTGATATAGAAGATGGCGTTCCGTGGATAGTGATTCTCATTCGGAAAGGCCATCCGGAGTTAAGAGATCATAAGAGAAAAAAGTGCAATAGCTTCGGTTAGAGCAAAGCCCAAAATGGCATAACCAAACAATTTAGGATCCAATTCCGGACTCCGTGCTACTGAATGGATCAACGAACTGAAGATCTTTCCAATTCCGACTGCAGCTCCAGCACCGATGACTTTTAAACCATCCACCCTACCCTCTTTTCTTTCAAGGAAAGGAAGACTGAATTCAAGAAAGAGATCTAAGACATACCTATTAACTCACCTAACGGCATATTAATATTACTCTCTTATGCTTTCCCCGATTTAAGAAAGAGTTAACTGCACTGCCGAAGAAATCCCCGTAGGCAAAGTCTTCCATTGTGTTGTGTTACTCCCCGGGAATACCATAACCTCAGGAAAGAAGAGAAAACAACTCTATCCTGGTAACTTGATTTGCTTTTTCTTTGAGTTCCCACGTCCTGAAAGCCGATTAAGTCTCTAGTTATCAGCCCAAAGGAAGAGATTAACCTGAGATTAGACAAGTCAAAGGCCTCTATTCCCGGTACATAAATTAACACCTTCTTTTTTTTTTTAGCGTAAGGAAAAGGGCGACAGAGTTAGAAGAGTTATGAATGAAAGCTAGGGAACTGTAAGCTAAGGTAGCTATCAACTCGTATGGCATCTAACTCTGAGCCTTAGCATTTATAGCTGGGAGTCACATGGCATCTAACCCCGGAGCGAGTGAGATAAAGAAATTCATAAGACTTGGCCCAACGGTTGATTCTTATGCCTCTCTTGACTCGAAGAGTTATCTCCCCTAAAATATCTAAGGCAAGAAAGACGGCCTAAAGGTTCTTTATTAGGGATTTCTTAGTGGTTTTAGGAGTTATGAGTTCAGGAGTTCAGAAAAAAAGACATGACTATTAACTCACCTAACGGCCTAGTAATAAGAGTCTCTTTTCATTCTTTCCCCGGGTTAAGAGGTAGTAATAAAGTCCTAAGGAAAGTCCTGTAGGGTAGTTCTTAGGCAGTTCTTAGATTCCCTGTTTTATTCTAACCTCCTTTCTTGGAAAAGAAACCATTTAATATTGACCGGAGGATAAACTTAAGGCTTAAACTTTAGGAGTTAGGAATGGAGTTATGAGTTTAAGATTAACCTGAGGGCAAGACTTATTTTTATTTAATAATTAATTAATTTATAATTGGACGTGCACTTTTCTGTGTCACTCACAAGCATCAGGTGCACTCATGATGAGCTGTGTACGGCTGTCTCTCGCGTGTGAAAGGATATGTGAGTTGACTCAGGAGTCATCGGGCATCCCCGTCATCATAGGATTCCCGGCTTCAAGTCACCGCATCTCCAACTATCTCTAACCAACAACAAACCAACGGATCCCCTTTCTCTCGAACCTACCGCTGAGAATAGGATAGCGGAGAAAGCGAAAGAAGAGATGGGCAAAAAATGGAACTCTTTTTTATTCAGGGTTGAAAGAGATGAGGCAGAACCACCCACTATGGCGGGGAAGGTTTGGAACCTAGTTGTCACCGGCCTTGCGCTGTTGTCTAACGGGTCAAGGAGTTTACCTTATCCGTATCGAGCGAGCCACGCTGTACTGGACTGATACCCGTACTTCCATAGTGAGATCATCCAATCAAGGAGTTTCTTTCGATAGTGAACAAGCCTTCATGTGAATCTCTTTCATTACGAGATTAGAATGGAATCAATTATGAGATGGATTCTCTTGCCAGGGCATGATGGTAAATGGCCATATAATGGATTTCACTCAACTATATAATGAGATCAAACTTGATCGATTGTTTCTCTTTATATCCTATGGAGAATGGATCTTCTTTTTTTCCATATGGTTCGCTTGGTAGTAGTATCAGTCTGCTTTCCCTGCCTTGTCTGATGATCCAATGTGAGACTGCATTCATCAAGATTTGCTTTCTTTTCTTCCGTATAGCGTACTTTCTCGACTTGGACTTGGAGCATTCTCTCATTTATAAATGTCACATCCTTCATGATTGCACTGCTGAAAGGCATTCTATCCCCGAACCCCATATCACGAAATAAGGAATAGAAAAGAAGCCATGCCTCATAGCACACTCTACTTCTCGGAGAGAACGTGAACGGATGGATCAATAGATAGCGTTCAAAAAGGATCCCTTTTGGGCTTTCTCTTGTACGTGTGTACGCATCGAGGAATTGCGTCTTGTTTGGTGCCATCTGCGACGACAATGAATGAAATAGGATTCGTGATTGGTTAAAAGAAAAGGAAGAAAGAGAGAGGATGGTAATGAAATTCCCTACTGAGCTAAAAGTCTGGCTGGTCCGTCAGGGCCAGGGAATCAGCATGCTAAACCGCTTACGCCGACAACAACATATTCTCTAGCAAAAGAAAGCACTGACCTAGACTAGACCTCTTCTACCGCATCAAGAGGAAATCCCGATCCCGCATTTGATAAAGTTTAGCTATGCCCACAGCTCTTTCAAAGGAAAGCAGTCTTTTCAAGAAGAAAGTCACAGTCACACCGCTACGCTAATAGGCGGAAGAAGAGATTCCCAGCTACTGACTCTAATAAGACTAATAGCCGTACCGCAGAAAGAAGGTCAACCTCACCCCAGGTAATCACAGCTTTCTTCCCCGCAGGTCAAAGAGTAAGAACTCGCTTTCGAGCTAACCTTACATGGAGCTACCTGCCAACAAGCAACAAGAGTTCTCATTCACGGCTAACTAAGCATTCGTTCGGAGTTGACAAGGGGGAGGGCGTGCTTTCCTATATTATGTTATGATGGATAGGCTGGCGGCTGCACTCCCTTTGAGGTAAGAACAGTTCCTTTTGATTCAATTGCAAGAAAACAACCTATTTTTATAGTTTTATACGAACACTAAGCCAAACAGTCTATTTATACGGATTCCTAAAAAATGAAAAAATAGACTATCATAATAAAGATATGACAGAAGCATCACTCTGTCTGTTGGATGCCCTTCTTCCTGGCAAGATCAGATCAAGAATAGCCTTTGGCTAGGAAAACACAGTCAGACTTGTGCCACGCCCAAAGCACCAAGACTGCTTATTCCGCTAAAACAGTAAAGAGACAAGACCTCTTATGCCGGAAAAGGCAGGTGTCTTGATGAGGGGGTGGGTTTTTGTGATACCTATATCAATAAAATAGCACACCCTAGTAAGATAGCCCCTTAGGCTGACTTTCCTTTCTCCCTATCCTGCTATCCTATTAACTGTAGACCACAAAGAAGTCGGTCAGTAGTGAGTCTAATTTCAGTAGTGGATAGTCTATATCGGAAGAGAGCTTCAAGCAAGCATCCATATCAATCAAAGCTAAAGCATTCTTTGCCTTTGTTCGTCGCAGTGATTTCATAGTGACCCTACCCTACGTCGAGCAAGAGTTGGCTTGGCTTACTTTTCCTTAGCAGGGGGTAAACCTACATCCCGCGGCTCCATTCGAGATTGGAAAACTTTCACTCCTTTTTCTCTTATAATTATAATTAAAAAGCTACATCCGATCTAAAAGGCCTACTATGTTTTGGTTTTGCCTTGACTCCTGCCCATTGGTGCTTTTCCTTTCAGACTGAAGCTGACTACGATCGATGGGTTAAGAAGCCAGGAATGCCTAGGCAGAAAAAAAAAGAAAGATAGGTAAAAAAATGGAAAAAGTCTATTCTATCAAAAACTTTGAATCGTTCTTTCCACCAATAACTGTGGAATGATCAGAGGAAGTCCTCTTTTGACTTCTTTATTCTATGAATTTCTTTCTCTTGTGGATGAAGACGGATTGATTTTGCTTTCGTCTTATGTGGCAAGTAAGCATGAAGCTTTGAATCTCAGTCATCTCTTTCTTTCTTATTATTCTTGCTTTTAGATGATCTATGGGCTAGTGTCATTCCGATCGCTTTCCTTCCTTCCATCCTACTTTCTCCTCGAGAGCATCGTAATCCTAGAGTCAGCAGGAGACCGAGAAGGAAAGAAAAGGAGGGTTTCAATCATTCTGAACGCTACCGCTACGAGCAAAGGCGCGTACCTAAGTTGATAAAAGCAAGGTGGGGAAAGAGTGACCGGGCCCGGGTAAACCCAATTGAGTAATCTGGTCAGATAGCCCGATTAGAATGATCCTCTTTACGAGAATGAATCTTTGAATTGATTGAAGCACTAAGCATTTCAGCCCAAACTCAGTACTTTGTTTATTAAGGCCGGTATAAAACTCAAGAATGTTGAGCGTTGATGATTGAAGAGACACTAAAGATCCAAACCGCCATCCTTTATCACAGCTTAGTGAGATATCCTAATTCGTCCTTTGAGAACGAAGACAAACAACTCTTTGGTCCCTGTTCTGTGGAACCATCACCTACCGATTGGTTAGTCTTGAACTCTCGCTTCGCTCTTTTGAACAACCTGGGAAAGGTATCCGAATCCCTCTTTCCATACTCATGCTTCTCCTCCTTTCGCCCTTATCTTGGCCTGGAGCAGTATTCCGAAAGATTGACCGAGGTTGTAGTACTCTAAAAGGTGAAGTTGAATGATTCAAAATCTTCATTATGCAGAATGCGTCGAAAAGACACAAGACCCTGGAAAGCCAGCAAGCAAGCAAACGAGCGAGCGGAATAAACGAGCTACATACGTGTAGTCAGAGCTGGAGTTTACTTTGCGAAAGAGCTAGAGTCTAGACTGGAGCGTCACGTCAGAGTGTATTTTATAGAGCTTTAACTTTAAAGCGTAGTAAGAGCGAAGCCTACCCCGGTATGCTTTAAAGCTGTCTATGTGTTTTCGTTAGAAAATTGTGTTCGTCTAAACTATCTATTCTATCGAGGGCTAATACTAATTAGTTAGTGGGACTGGGTGAAAGAAAAAGAACTAAAGCGCGTTCTAGTTCGAACCTTTGTTATTATTATAGAGTTAACTAGAAGAATGTTATAAAGAGAGAAAGAAAAAGTAAAATAGAACGGTTAGTAAAGTAAAGCTTTTTAATTTCGCCTTCTTTTACGCCCAAGAAGCACTTCCTGCTTTAACACAACTATGGGGATCGAAGTCGATCAATAAAAATCTCGGCTTTCACCTAATTCCTCTCTTTTCACCTTCCCGCCTTCGAAAGTCACTTAAATTCGGGGTTCAAATTGACAAAGCCTGTAGCGAAAATATCCTTTATCTCACAAGTGCTTCGCTCATCACTTAATATCTAGTTCCGTAGTTGAGATTCCATGTAGTTGTAGTACCGTCACAGTTTAATGTAGTGTAGTTTGGATAAGGGGACACATTCCAATTTTAAAATTCAAAACAATGGGGTCACTGGCATTATCAACTGGCTCTATATAGGAAACTAGATTTGTAACTGGTTCTTTGTCTCTGTCTCGCTCAGAGCGAGGTGCTTCTTTTACTTAGGCAATTTCTTTTGTTAGCTGCTTCTAAATATCGATTTGCTTACACTGGATCTTATGGATATGAATAAAGTAGATCTGCTCGAACTAGGTCTTGAACTGGTGGAGAAGCTGGAATTGATAGCTAGGATTCTCCTTCCTTTGAAGCTGCTTTTGCTCTTCATCTGGCCGTCGCATAGCATAAGGAAGTTAGGGTAGGGATTTCGATGGGGCTATAGGGCTTTGGTACATCAAAGTAGTGTCCGGTGTGGAATCAGTTCAGTTCTTGCACCAGAAGCGTACGAGATCGCTTATAGCGAGAAAGACAAAGAAAGGACAGGGTAAATGAAATAGAATCTGCTGCGGCTAAGGGATGTAGCAAGAATTCATTAGCGAACTTCACTAGTTAACTAAGGACACCGAAGTCCCTTAAAACCAAAAAAGGGAAGATCGGATAATTGTAATGTCATCAACCTGAGAACAAGATGTGTCACTTACTTTAGGAATTGAAGAAACTTTTCATGCTACCGTTCTTGGTGGTAGGGCTACTTAGGTACTTTCTTTCACCGCCTTTTTTTCTCCTTGCAAGAGGAGAATGCCGCTGTTGATGTATCTCTAACAGCTCCTGGAGTGGCATTTGATAACAGACGATTTGTTCACAGCAAGATGAAGATGGCAAAGAAAGGATTTGCTTATATCATATTTATATAGTAATTTATATAGTAAAACTCTAGACAGAATGCTAGCATTCTATTATCAGAGTAAGAGAACAGTTTTCTCCCCAAGGTTAGCAAGGAACGGAACTGACATAGTTGATGTATCAAATGCCCTATTAGTATAAAAAATTTACCTCGACAAGGCAGGCGAAACAGAGAAAAAGAGATTCTAAAAAACAAGCTACCTTAACTTATTCTTATATAAAGTCAGGACGATAGGGTGAGACTACACTCTTTGAAAGCTTAATGGCGAACGACAGTCAATAGAGTTTCTCTATCTTGGTGAGATTAGCTAAATATATAATATCATTTTATCCTGGTTAAAGGCTCAGGGAAAGGGCCAATGGGAAAGCCAGCCATCAAGGCAGTTGGGAGATGTTGAAAGGCAATAGAATTTCAATATACACCCAAACCAAAGGCAGTGACAGCGACAGTGGGAAATGCAATATCGCAAGTGGAAAGCGCGCAAGTTGGATGTTGGGATCTTTTTCGGAAGTCGGAAGGAAGATCATTCTCTATTAATTAGTTGTAAATTGCTTTACCAGGTCTTCATTCTTCTCTTCTATACGATACCTTTAAAAACAAAAGGTCTGCCCTTCTTAGCAAGAGTTTAGATAGTGTTATTACTTATCCAAAAAGTCTGTGTGTGCCCGGATGTTAAATGCTTGCTCTACAGAGGAGCCCGCAGGACCTAACCCTTGGCACAGAATAGCTCGTACTTTTGGTGGAGGAAAGAGCTCTAACGCTAGTACGAGGACATAGGGTAACGGGTATGTTTTCACGATACCACAAGATCTTAATACTTTATTGATTGCGAGATACCAAACCGTGATCTGCACCCACGAAACAAGCCCTCAATTCTGTGCCCAAAGCCTGTCTACGAAAGTATGTTACGATGCAAGAAAAGGTAAGATTCAATTCAATACTTTAGTGTACGTCTATCTAGCAAGTAGTTCACAGCTTAGGATCAGAAGTGAAGTATCCTCCAGTGCTTGGTCTTGGTTCATCAACTAAGTTCTATTAAAAGCAAGACATCCAAGGCTAGGAACCAGGGCACTCCTCTCCTCTATATAAATTACTGAGGGGTAAGGCTATCGAAGTACCTGATATAAGTGCTTCAATATCAGCTTTATATTTGTTATTTATATTTGTTATACACTTTAAAAAAATATTGTTTCATATAAACAATAGTTAGCTCGCCTCGCATTCTAGTACTGAAACCTCGCTGGTACCGAGCGTGGAAAAATGGCTGTCCGGAACTCTCTTTGCTGGCAAGCCACGCAAGAGAGCACAGGTTTAACAGGATTTTGAATAACCCTAAAATATACTTGTTTTGCTCCTATTTTCTCTAGAATAAAGGAAAGTGGAGCCCTAACCTTGAGTAGACCAACCGTCGGAATGAGATAGATCATATCTTGGTTCAGTAATATGACTGTCTTTCATTTAGATATAGGTGTGCTAGTTCGGCTGTATGAGACGTAACTCTTACTCGCCGTGCTTCGCCCATAGTATAAAGTTCTACAACTTAGAACCTATTCTCTCCGGTCCCTCTCCTGGCGGCTTCTAAGGTAGGACCATCCGCTGTGATTCACTTTCCATATTGGTAGTAGGGGCCTTCTCCGATCATGCCTTATCCCTGTATTCCTCGCATAACGTGAACGTTATAAATATATATATTCCTTAAAAGTATAACTCCCTCTTTTTAAGGCAAATAAAGTGCTTTTCCAGGGCTTTTTCCTTCGTCCAGTACAATTTACTGTAGCGCATATCATTTCAGTAGAAGTCTAACCATCTCCTCTCGAGCGAGTTGAAGTTGTTTTCGATGTCGGATTCGGATTATATTAGCGAAGGCTAAGTTGGTGTAGGAAAAGTTTACAGTGGGAGGGTACTCTAATTAGGTTTATTCATTGGGATAAAGGTTAAAGATTTCGGGATGAAATCACTCCAATTTAAAGCCTTTAAACAGAACTAGTAAAAAAGTCCCAATAGTGAGAGTAGGAGTCAAAATCTTTACTTAGGGAAGCAAATCAGCAAGCGGGTACGCAATCAGAAAAGATATGTTCAAATCCTATTTTACTTTATTACGCCAGCCTATCACATCTCTATTCCATCCGATGGAAGGAAGTTTCCTTTGCTTCGGTTTTGTGGATGTTGCAGGCCTTCTAGCTATTGGGGTTTCCCCCTTTTTTCCAAGCGCATCCAATTTAAGAAGAAAACCCTGAAAGTAATAATACTTTTCATATCAATCCTTTCCCTTTCCTTTTGAATGTGTTAGCACACTCTTTTTGAATAGGTTTTTGCCTTTTGTAAGGATAATGAAAGCCAGCCTAGTAAAATTCAAGTCAAGAGAGTAAATAAGACAGTCAGTTGGAGTCTTTGTTAAACCCATATAAGCTAATTGGCATGATAAGCCCATTTTTAGGTCATCCTCTCTATTTTAATCCGGCCAGTGCTAATTGGTTCTCCTGACCATTTAAAGCTGGGCAAGCCAGATTTCTTTAGTAGCGTAGGGAGGCTATGACATCCTCCTTAAAAGACTCGCTATTGTCTTGGGATTTAGTTACTCGACCGACTCCTTTAGAGGGATTTTGCCATTTAACTATTACTTATTAGTTAGATTATATCTATTTTTTTTTTCATATCCTCATCATACAAAGAAAAGCTATCCTTGCACCATTGCTGTTAAAATGGAAACGAACACAATAGAATCCATTTTCATGGGTCCATCAAGCCTTCTTAATCAACAAAGTCAAATTTTTTTACATAGAAGTGTAATTTATGCTCCAGCAACCCCGAGACAATATCATATCCAATATTGATATTGGATCAGCTTCCTCGAAAATAGCAAGGTGGACTTTCCACAATTCGACCACTTATATAAAATAAAAAAAGTGGTGACTACTTCTAGACAAGAAGGAGCCGGGCTCAGGCTCATAAATGTAATTGCCTAAAAACACTACTTGAATTTAAGACTAAGAAAAAAATCCCAATGCTATCATGTTTTCTAACAATTCATTTTATGTTTCAGAAACCGCACCACCTACCCTACCGCAAAGACTAACTTATAGGCCGACTTGACTTGAATGACTCTGGCTATTTTGGTGAATTTAAGAATTATAAAAACCATTTTCTATTTTTCGTATGCACTCATCCCTTTGCTCTGGGATTATCCTTCCCTCCGACTCTATTATCGGTATTTTTCCTGACTGAAGAGCTTATAAGGATTTCTTCTTTCTTCCCGAAATGTGACTTCTACTGAAAAGGGAAGGTTTTATTATATTTATACTGATATACTTAAATTCAAAGCTTGACCTTGATCACGGAAAATCACGAAGATTCATTTGAACCAAATAATGTTTAGTGTTTAAATCGTTTGATATAAGACCACCAAGTAATATAAAAGCCTATGTTACTTACCTTATATACTCCTTTGCTTTAATGTTTAAACCCACGCCAAAACGAAAAGAATGTGGTGAAAAGAGATTGGTTATAGTGTTCCACTCTCCTTTTGTGTGTGTATTTTCAGGTATTTTATTAAATTGGACTCTTTTATTTAGATAACGACCTTTTAGTTAATTTGGTTAACAAGGTTCTTTGCTGAAACCGCTTTCATGCTTACTATCAAGTACCTTACTTTCTTATCATTGACTTGCTTTTCAAGCTAAGTTATTTGATAACCAGAACAAAGATTTCTGGATCAGTCAAAAATATTATATATAATATTCAATCATGAATCTATGAACCCAACAAAGAATGCTCATTCAAACAAGCACTGATTATGCCACTCTTATATTATTATATTACCCCAGCGGGTAATGGTTCACTTCCCTTTCCTTTAGAACGAGAAGGGAGCTCAGCTTTTCTATCGAAACCGACAGACTTTACTTTAATGCTTAAAAGTAAAAGCCCTCCTTTCTATTGGAACCTGCAGAAGCTATCTAATCGAGTTAGTATTTAGTTCCTCTTTTTTTAGTTTAGAATTCTAGAATAATTTCATTCCACCTTTCATCATCTATTCCGGAAAGATAAGTGGGTTTTGTATCTGCTTGTCGTTCATTACTGTTCTGACTTGGCAGTTAGAACATAAATAATGGTAAGCTCATCACTTAGTGGAGACTGCCTTCTATTCTAGCTCAATGTGTTAAGTATTTAGTATCTTTCAGTGAATCAAGATTACTTAATATAGAATATTTTTTATAAATAGAAATAGAAGAATGACTCGCTTAAAAGCCACTGTGCATCCCTTATTGGACTTATAGTGATGTTTTCAAGCTAAATCAAAGTGGAGAGGCAATTAGTACGTGGTAGTAGTTCCAGATCATTAAATATATATTTAAGCGTTTTTTTTAATATTTATACAGGTATCAGAGATGATCCCTTTCAAAGCCTTAGGTAAACCATCAGACTCGACTAAAAACCCATGCGAGATACTTCTATTAGGAATCCTCAAATCCAAGGAGGTGCTCTTTAAGGCATGGCGGGCTCAAAGCTCAAAAACGAAACCATATCATGGGTATTTAATATAAAACCAAAGCGAATGAGCTCATCGCGTCCATTATTATTAGATTGCTGCAGAGAAATCAAGTAGGGTTTGGACTTACTCGAAAGTTAATTAGGGGTCGAGCTGCACTAACTCCTAGTCTTCCCTTATTTTGTTGAGCGTTATTTATATTAATATGTATCAAATTTAAGTTTAAGTAATTAATAATAGGTCCTACTAAACCCTTTCATTGATAGGATTGCCCTCTTTGGCCTTCTTATAAAGTATTTTTCTTCCTTTTCTTTTGCTTCAGCTCTTAGCTAATATTTTAGTTACGAGTAAGCCGAGTTTTTCGAATCAAGCCACGTTATCCTTCTATACGGACTGAAGCCCTTCAGTCCTTATACTAGGACTTTTCTTTTCTAACCTAGATAAGATCGGATCGAGCGAGGAGCCCCAGCATGTAAGCGATATGGACAGATAGCCTTTCCCCATAGCATTTTAATTATATTAATTAAAACATATATTTATTGTTCATAAAGGTTGCACATAACACATAAAAGGGTACCAACCCTAGCACATTCTGATAAGTCACGGAACTAGAACTCACTTAATATGAATTAGAAGTAGACAACTATTAAATTATTAAATACTCGGTTTTACAGAATAAGCTTTTGTGAAAATTTTAACAGAACTGCTGTTAATGCCATCCCGTAAGCGCTGTCAAACTCAGAGCTGTGGTTCTGTTTTGGTGTGATCTTCTCCGTTCAGTTTTCGACTTCTCCTCTAAGATGTTCCTTGATTTGATAGTGGCTAGTTCCTTACCTTATGGCACTGAACCGCTTTTAGCATGTTAGCACAATAGTTGGTCTCTAAAGAAGGAGAGTTTTAGTATAACTCTTTTTCTAAATAGATAGTTTTGTTTTCTTGGATAGGCTGACGGAGCACTTTCAACAAAGACGGGTCCTCTTCCTTAGCCAGATGCATTTGCAATGCAATTTCATTTTAGTAGCTAGTAAAAAGGTGTTCGTGCTGTTCAAATTTAGGGGTTTAGGAGTAGGTGCTTGCCCTTAGTTGGTTGGGAAAGAGCTCCTTCCGTCCTTTATTCATTTTAGTGGACATCTAGTAAAGCTCACTCAAGAAGGGACTTGCATAAGCCTGCTTTACGTTATTCAGTGATTTTACTTTACGATAAGATGCATGCATTCGTGCAACAAAACAAAAGGGTTCTTCTCACAAAGACTTTCCTTCCCTTCAATATACAATAGGCGCGCATTCGATGCATAAATATAAATATATATACTATGGAGCCTTCCTTTAAATTTCGTACTCGAATTCGCTCGCTGAAACTTTCTTGAATTGAACTGGCTGAATGTAACAGACCTAGCGGGTCAAGTAAAGAAATATAGGTTTACCGAACAAAAGAATCCTCTCCCGTTGACACTTGCAGGGAAAGGGGGACTTAGACTGGCTTACGAGATGGAAACTTTC